AATGAGATGCCTGATTAAAGGATTACCTTGATAGGGTAAATAAAGTAAATAAATTTACTCTCATTATATTAGATAGAATTAAACTATCACCCTTAGTATCAAAAACTAATGTGCATCTTACACCTTAATATAAAAAGGTAAGCTAAATAAGCTAATGGGTTCATACCCCATTTATGGAGGCATTAATCCTCCCCTTTTTAATGTACAACAACTCTATAAAACTTCTCTTCCTATCATCAATAATGATAGGATCGATCCTGTCCATTTCATCAAATTCTTGACTAGGAATTTGAATAGGACTAGAGATCAACTTACTTTCCATTATTCCTATACTAACAGATAATAAAAACCTAATAATTAATGAATCAGCAATTAAGTATTTTATTATTCAGACACTAGCATCAACAACAATGCTAGTCTCAATTTTATTTATCCAAATAAAATACTTAATATGGTGAGAAAAAGAAAATATCCCATTGATGATAATTACATCAAGAATGATAATAAAAATAGGAGCAGCTCCGTTTCATTTTTGATTACCGGAAGTAATATCATCAACAAGATGAATAAATTGTTTAATTTTATTAACATGACAAAAAATTGCTCCAATAATAATCCTATCCTATTGTATTAAAGTAAGAAACTTTATTTTTTTAGTAATTATAATAAGAATCACTATTGGAGCAATTGGAGGATTAAATCAAACATCACTACGACAAATCATAGCATATTCATCAATTAACAATTCAGGATGAATAATTAGATCATTGATTATTAGAGAAAACATGTGAGAATTATACTTTTACATTTACAGAGTAATAAATGCAATTATTGTTATTACATTTAAAAGAATAAATTTGTTCTTTTTGAATCAAATTTACCTAATAGGAAACATAAAAACAGAAATTAAATTTATAGTAATAATTTCACTACTTTCTCTAGGTGGACTCCCACCACTATTAGGGTTTTTACCAAAATGAATTATTATTCAAACACTTATTAGTAACAAAATAACAGCACTAGTACTTCTAATAATTATACTCACAACAATCACATTGTACTATTATATACGAATTAGATTTGCAGCAATCATTATATCACATACCGAAAATTCATGATTAACACAAATTAAAACAAATAAACCAAAGATTTTATTATCAATCATGTCAATAATTTCAACACTTGGTCTAGTCTGCTCATCAAACCTTATAATATTTTACTAAGGCCTTAAGTTAATAAAACTAATAACCTTCAAAGTTATAATTAAAAGAAGCCTTTTAGGCCTTAGTAAAATATTATAAATTACACCTCCAGAATTGCAGTCTAGAATCATAGTTGACTATAAGGCCATTAATGGTAAGGGAGAAAACTTCTCATAAATAGATTTACAGTCTATTACCTATTAATTCAGACACCTTACCGCAAAAATGGCTATTCTCAACAAACCATAAGGATATTGGCACATTATATTTTATATTTGGAGCATGATCAGGAATAGTAGGAACATCAATAAGTATAATTATTCGACTAGAATTAGGACAACCAGGATCAATAATTGGAGATGATCAAATTTATAATGTAATTATTACAGCCCACGCATTTATTATAATTTTCTTTATAGTTATACCAATTATAATTGGAGGATTTGGAAATTGACTTGTTCCATTAATAATTGGAGCACCAGATATAGCTTTTCCACGAATAAATAACATAAGTTTTTGATTATTACCACCATCATTAACCCTCCTCCTCCTTTCCTCTATGGTTAACAATGGAGCTGGTACTGGATGAACAGTATACCCCCCACTAGCAGGAGCCATTGCTCACAGAGGAGCCTCCGTAGATCTAGCAATTTTCTCATTACATTTAGCAGGTATTTCATCAATTCTAGGAGCAGTAAATTTTATCACAACAGCAATCAATATACGATCAAACAATATAACTATAGATCAAACACCACTATTTGTTTGATCAGTAGCAATTACAGCATTACTATTATTGTGATCACTACCAGTTCTAGCAGGAGCCATTACTATATTATTAACAGACCGGAATTTAAATACATCATTTTTTGACCCTGCAGGTGGTGGAGATCCTATTCTTTATCAACATCTATTTTGATTTTTTGGACATCCAGAAGTTTACATTTTAATTTTACCAGGATTTGGTATTATTTCTCAAATTGTCTGCCAAGAAAGTGGTAAAATTGAATCATTTGGAACTCTAGGCATAATTTATGCAATATTATCAATTGGATTAATAGGATTTATTGTATGAGCACATCATATATTTACAGTAGGAATAGACGTTGATACACGAGCATATTTCACATCAGCAACAATAATTATTGCTGTCCCAACAGGGATCAAAGTATTTAGATGATTAGCAACATTATACGGAACAAAATTCAAATTCAATCCACCATTATTATGAGCTTTAGGATTCATTTTTTTATTTACAATAGGAGGATTAACAGGATTAGTATTAGCAAATTCATCACTAGATATTGTATTACACGACACTTATTATGTAGTAGCACACTTCCATTACGTTCTATCCATAGGAGCAGTATTCGCAATCATAGGTGGTATCATTCAATGATATCCTTTATTTACAGGAATAACCATAAATAATAAATGACTAAAAATCCAATTCACCATTATATTTATTGGAGTAAACTTAACATTCTTCCCACAACATTTTCTTGGACTAGCAGGTATACCACGACGGTACTCAGACTATCCAGATGCATATACATCATGAAATGTAATTTCAAGAATCGGATCTACAATTTCAATTGTAAGAATCATTATATTCATTTTAATCATATGAGAAAGAATAATTAAAAACCGAACAATTTTATTTAGAATAAATATAAGAAGATCTACAGAATGATTACAAAATATACCACCTGCAGAACACAGATATTCAGAGCTACCAATAATTAATAGATTCTAATATGGCAGATTAATGCATTAGATTTAAGCTCTAAAAATAAAGGTTTGACCTTTTATTAGAAATATGGCAACATGATCAAACTTATCACTACAAGACGGAGCCTCACCACTAATAGAACAATTATCATTCTTTCATGACCATACAATAATAATTTTATTATTAATTACAATAATTGTAGGTTATTCATTAAGATATATATTATTAATAAATTACACAAATCGAAATATACTCCATGGACATCTAATTGAAACAATCTGAACAACACTACCAGCTATTACATTAATCTTTATTGCATTACCATCATTACGATTATTATATTTACTTGATGACTCATCAGATGCAATAATTACACTTAAAACAATTGGACGACAATGATACTGAAGATATGAATATTCAGATTTTATAAATGTAGAATTTGACACTTACATAATACCAGAAAATGAACTTAAAAGAGAAGGATTTCGATTATTAGATGTGGATAATCGAACAGTTTTACCAATAAATACAGAAGTACGAGTATTAACAAGAGCCTCTGATGTTTTACATTCATGAGCCATCCCAGCACTAGGGATCAAAATTGATGCAACTCCTGGACGATTAAATCAAGGAACATTTACAATCTGTCGCCCAGGACTATTCTTTGGACAATGTTCAGAAATCTGTGGAGCAAATCATAGATTTATACCAATCGTAATTGAAAGAACATCTGTAAAATTATTTATTAAATGATTATCCAACATAATATAATTTAAGGAGTTAGTTAAAATATAACATTAGAATGTCAATCTAAAATAACTATATAATAGTACACCTTGATTCATCAGATGACTGAAAGTAAGTAATGGTCTCTTAAACCAAATAATAGTAAATTAACGTCTACTTCTGATGAAGTGATAAAACACTAAATCCCTCAAATATCACCAATAATATGATTTTCACTATTTATTATATTCTCAATTACAATAATTATATTTAATCAAATAAATTTCTTCTCCTACATACCAAATAAAAACAAAAAAACAAGATACTTAATAAAAAAAAGAAAAATCAACTGAAAATGATAACAAATCTATTTTCAACATTTGATCCATCAACTAATATTTTCAATTTATCATTAAATTGAACTAGAACATTTTTAGGACTAATAATAATTCCGATAATATTTTGATTAACACCATCACGAATTAACATTATATGAAATAAATTAAACTTAAATCTACATAATGAATTTAAAACCTTATTAGGAAAAAATTCATTTCAAGGATCTACATTTATTTTTATTTCAATCTTTATTATAATAATATTTAATAACTTTATAGGTTTATTCCCATATATCTTTACAAGAACTAGACATATAACATTAACATTTACAATTGCCTTACCTATATGAATAAGATTTATACTATTTGGCTGAATCAATAACACAAATCATATATTTATACACCTAGTACCACAAGGAACCCCAACAGCATTAATATCATTTATAGTCCTAATTGAAACAATCAGAAATATTATTCGACCAGGAACCTTAGCAGTACGACTAGCTGCAAATATAATTGCCGGTCATCTACTGCTAACACTATTAGGAAATACAGGACCATCATTAACAATAAGAATTATAATTATTATAATTAGTAGACAAATATTACTATTAATCCTTGAGTCTGCAGTAGCTATAATTCAAGCTTATGTATTCTCAATTTTAAGAACATTATATTCAAGAGAAGTTTATTAAACCTATGTTAACAAATAATAATAACCATCCATTTCACATAGTTGATTATAGACCATGACCCTTAACAGGAGCAATTGGAGCCATAGTTATAGTATCAGGATTAGCCAAGTGATTCCACACCTTTAATATAAGATTACTTATTATTGGTACAATAATCATTATCTTAACAATAATACAATGATGACGAGATGTAATCCGAGAAGGAACTTTTCAAGGATTACACACAAAATTCGTTTCAATAGGATTACGATGAGGTATAATTTTATTTATTGCATCAGAAGTTTTATTCTTCGTATCATTCTTCTGAGCATTTTTCGCCAGAAGATTAGCACCAACAATTGAACTAGGAATAATATGACCACCCATAGGAATTCAACCATTTAACCCTATACAAATTCCATTACTTAATACAGCAATTCTCTTAGCATCAGGGGTAACAGTTACATGAGCACATCATAGAATTATAGAATCAAACCAATCACAAGCAACTCAAGGATTATTTTTTACAGTAATATTAGGGATTTATTTTACAATTCTTCAAGCATATGAATATTGAGAAGCACCATTTACCATTGCAGACGCAGTTTATGGATCAACATTTTTTATTGCAACAGGATTTCATGGACTACATGTAATTATTGGAACAATATTTTTAATAACATGCTTAATACGACACTTAATAAATCAATTCTCTCCTAAGCACCACTTTGGATTTGAAGCAGCAGCATGATACTGACATTTTGTTGATGTAGTATGATTATTCTTATATATATCAATTTATTGATGAGGTAGATAAACATTTTTCTAGTATAATTAGTACATTTGACTTCCAATCAAAAAGCTTGAAATAATCAAGAAAAATAATTATAACCTTAATAACATCAATATTAATTAGATTTATCTTACCAATAACCGTAATAACTATTGCAACCATATTATCAAAAAAATCAATTAATGATCGAGAAAAAAGATCCCCATTTGAATGTGGATTTGACCCTAAAAGATCAGCACGTATACCATTCTCAATTCAATTCTTTTTGATTGCAGTAATCTTCTTAATTTTTGATGTAGAAATTGCATTAATTTTACCAATTGTAATTATCATAAAAACATCAAACATTATAATATGAACAATAGCAACAATATTCTTTATTATAATCTTATTATTAGGACTATACTACGAATGGAATCAAGGAGCACTTAAATGAGCAAGATAGGGTTATAGTTAAAAATAACATTTGGTTTGCAACCAAAAAGTATTGGATTACCAATTAACCTTAAATAATAAGTAAGAAGCGAATTATTGCAATCAGTTTCGACCTGAAATTTGACATAAAATGTCCTTACTTATTATTAATTGAAGCCAAAAAGAGGCGTATTACTGTTAATAATATAAATGAACTAAATGTTCCAATTAAGGAAATGTATAAGCCATTATGAAAGCTGCTAACTTTACATAATAGCGGTTTAACTCCGTTAACATTTCTACAATTTATATAGTTTAAAATAAAACATTACATTTTCACTGTAAAAATAATATAAAAGTATTTATAAATACCTAAAAATATAAATATTTCCCTAACATCTTCAGTGTTAAACTCTTAACCATAAGCTATTTAGGTAATTAATAAAAAATAGTATAAACAAAATAAATATTCAAAGAATAAAAGTTAGTAAATAAACCTTAAAATTTGAATCTCTTAAAGACTGAATATAATCAATTATATATAAAAAAAATGAATATAAACCCTGACCACCAAACAACTCACCTCAACCAGAATCAAAAATCCTTGATGAATAATAACCATAATTTAAAGGTAAATATCTAATATAATTTGTTGAAAGAAAAGGTATAAATCATATAGAACCAGCAAATCTAACAAAAGAAAAAAATCTTAAAGAAAATAAACCAGAAGAATAATTTAAATCAGAAATAATATAACCAAAATAAGAACCAAAAATAATAAATAATAAAGTTAAAAACCTTAAATATCAAGGTAAAACAATAACATAAGGAATAGGAAAAATTAATCAAGATAAAAGTCTACCACCTAATACAGCAACAATTAATAAACCAATTATTCTGAAAGAAATAAAATAATTATTATCATTAAATATATAACTTGAACAATAATTATTATCCCCAAATATCGAATAATAAAATAAACGAAAAGAATATGAAGCAGTTAAACCAGTAGAAAAAAAATAAAAAAAGAAAATTAAAAAATTAATTCAACTTAAAGAAGCAACCTCAAGAATTAAATCCTTTGAATAAAACCCAGCCAAGAAAGGTATACCACATAAAGACAATCTTGAAACATTAAAACAAACAGAAGTTAAAGGTATAAAATTAACAATTGAACCCATAAAACGAATATCCTGAGAATCATTTAAATTATGAATTATTGAACCTGCACATATAAATAATAATGCCTTAAACAAAGCATGAGTTAATAAATGGAAAAAAGCAAGATCAGAATAACCTATTGATAAAATACCCATTATTAAACCAAGCTGACTTAAAGTAGAAAGAGCAATAATTTTCCTCAAATCAAATTCATAATTAGCCCCAAGACCCGCCATAAATATTGTTATACAACCAATTAAAAGAAGATACCAACCAAAATTATATAAATATAATATTGGACTAAAACGAATTAATAAATATACACCTGCCGTAACAAGAGTAGAAGAATGAACTAACGCTGAAACTGGAGTTGGAGCAGCCATAGCAGCAGGTAACCAAGAAGAAAAAGGAATCTGAGCTCTCTTAGTTATAGAAGCAATAACAATTAATACAGTAATAACCCTTATCTCAAAAGAATCAGAAATAAAATCATAATAATAAATATAATTTCAACTACCAAAATTTAATATTCAAGAAATAGAAATTAAAATACAAACATCACCAATTCGATTTGATAAAGCAGTCAACATACCAGCATTGTAAGATTTTACATTCTGATAATAAATAACTAAACAATAAGAAACCAAACCTAAACCATCTCAACCTAATAAAATTCTAATTAAGTTAGGACTAATAATTAAAAACCCTATTGAAATAATAAACATCAAAACAATCATAATAAAACGATCAATATTTTTTTCATTATGCATATAATCATTTCTATAATAAATAACCAAAGAAGAAATATATATTACAAAAGATATAAACAATAAAGACATTCAATCAAAAATAAAAGTTATAACTACCATAGAACTATTCAAACTAAAAATTTCCCACTCAATAAATAATCTATAATCAAATATTAAATAATAAATACCCAATAATAAAAATAAAGTTCTAAATAAAAACAAAATAAAAAAACTTAATGAACAAATAGAAAATAAATACACGACCTAAGATGAATAAATCATATCATTGATTCCACAAAACAACATTTTAAATTAAAATACTTAAGCCATTAAAAATAAAAATAATCACCCTTTAAAAACAACAAATTAAGAGGAAATCAATGTAAAAATAAAAGATGATATTCACGAAAATAACCCAAAGAACAAGTATAAATACCAGAATAAAATAAACCATGTTGAGAATAAGAATATATATATAATGTATAAACAGCTCTAAAAAAAGATAAAAAAATTAATAGTAAAATTATAAAAGAAGATCAAGAAATAATTCTATTTAATAATCTAAATTCACCTAATAAATTTAATGAAGGTGGAGCAGCCATATTAGAAGATCTTAATAGAAATCATCAAAATGTCATTCTTGGTATTAAATTTATTATACCTTTATTAATTAGTAATCTACGACTACCTAAACGCTCATAAATAATATTTGATAAACAAAATAAACCAGAAGAACATAAACCATGACCAATTATTAAAGAAAGAGAACCCAAACAACCTCATCAATTTATGGTCATTAAACCACCAATAACTATTCTTATATGAGCAACAGAAGAATAAGCAATTAAAGACTTTAAATCAACTTGACGAAAACAAACAAATCTAATAACAACTCCACCAAATACTCCTAAAGATAATCAAAAAAAATTAAACTGTAAACCCAATCTAGAAACAACCTTCATAACACGAAAAATACCATATCCACCTAATTTTAATAAAATGCCAGCCAAAATTATTCTACCAGAAATAGGAGCCTCAACATGAGCCCTTGGAAGCCATAAATGAAATAAAAAAACTGGAATCCTTACTAAAAAAGCAAAAACTGAAAAAAAATAAAATAAAAAATAGAAAGAACCAAAATCCAATAATAATGGATAATAAAGGGTATTCAAAACACTATTAACCTTAAATAATACTAATAATAAAGGCAATCTAGCAACCAAAGTATAAAAAATAAGATAAATACCAGCCTGTAAACGTTCAGGCTGATAACCTCAACCCAAAATTAAGAATAAAGTAGGAATCAATCTAGACTCAAAAAAAATATAAAAAGAAAATAAATTCAAACTTGAAAAAGAACAATAAAGCATAATAAATAAAAATAAAATCATAAAAATAAAAAAATTAGAATAATAAGAATAAATATAAATTGATCTTCTCGCAGTAATTATCAAACAACAAATCCAAAAACTTAATAAGATCAATCTAAAAGAATAAAAATCAACACCAAAATAATATCCAATTATACTTAAGTCAGAATAAGAATAAACAGAAATCATAAAAATAAAACTTAACAAAAACATTAAAGAATGAACCAATCATCAACAACTAGTCAAAAAACAAATGGGGATCAAGAAAATAATTATTAATAAATACTTTAACATAAACTTAAAAAAAAAGAACTAAAAAAATCATTACCATGAGATCGAATTATTGAAACTAAAATTGATAAACCAAGAGCACCCTCACAAACAGAAAAAACCAAAAAAACAACAGGAAAAAAATAATCATAATCAAACTCAATAAGAAAAATAATAATTAACATAAATAAAGAAAGAACAATATACTCTAATCTCAATAAAACTATCAATAAATGTTTACGTTTAGAAGAAAAAACATAAACACCAGAAAAATAAACTAGTAAAGAAGTAAAAATAGAAAATGTAAACATTAGTTTTAATAGTTTAAAAAAAACATTGGTCTTGTAAACCAAAATTAAGAAAACACTTTTAAAGCTTCAAGGGTAGAAAATCATTCTATCACTGATCCCCAAAATCAATATTTTTATAAACTAACCCTTGGAAATGATCAAAATAATAATCATAAGATTATTAAACCTAATTAACATAAATTTTATTATAATAAATCATCCAATATCAATAATAATAATTATTATTATTCAAACAATAATAATCAGAATATTAACAGGAATAATAATAGAAAGATTCTGATTATCATATATTTTAGTATTAACATTTGTTGGTGGTATAATAGTACTGTTTATTTATATTACAAGAATTGCATCAAATGAAATATTTAAAATTAAATTAAGAAATGCAATTCTATTAATTATCATAACTATAATTATATCAACAATATTATATTTTATTGATAAAACTATAGTTATAGAAATAATTAAAAACACAGAAATTATAAATACAAAATATCAAATAAACTTCCAAGAAATAACAATATCATTAATAAAACTATATAATAATCCAACAATTATTATTACAATAATAATAATAATTTATTTGTTTATTACACTAATAGCAGTAGTTAAAATTACCAATATTAATCAAGGACCTATTCGTATAATAAATAACTAATGAATAAACCAATACGATTAAAAAACCCAATAATTAAAATTATTAATAATTCATTAATTGATTTACCAGCACCAATTAACATCTCATTATGATGAAATTTAGGCTCCCTACTAGGATTATGTTTGATAATTCAAATTATTACAGGATTATTACTAACCATACATTACACCCCAAATATCGAAATAGCCTTTAGAAGAGTTATTCACATCTGCCGAGATGTGAATAATGGTTGATTAATCCGAACACTGCATGCAAACGGAGCATCAATATTCTTTATCTGTATATATTTACATGTAGGACGAGGAATTTATTATGGATCATACATATATATAAATACATGAATAATTGGAACAATTATTTTATTTTTAGTTATAGCAACAGCATTTATAGGATATGTTCTACCTTGAGGACAAATATCATTTTGAGGAGCAACAGTTATTACAAACTTATTATCAGCTATTCCATATATTGGAACAGATATTGTACAATGAGTATGAGGAGGATTTGCAGTAGATAATGCTACACTTAACCGATTTTATACTTTCCATTTTGTATTACCATTTATTGTTATAGCAATAACAATAATTCATTTATTTTTCTTACACCAATCCGGATCTAATAACCCAATTGGATTAAATAGAAACATTGATAAAATTCCTTTCCATCCATACTTTTCATATAAGGATACAATTACATTTATTATTATAATAATATTATTAACTATATTATGTTTAATTAATCCTTATCTATTAGGAGATCCAGATAACTTTGTACCAGCTAATCCCCTAATAACACCAATTCATATTCAACCAGAATGATATTTTCTATTTGCATATGCAATTCTACGATCAATTCCTAATAAATTAGGAGGTGTTATCGCACTAATTGCATCCATTGCAATTTTAATAATCATACCATTTTATAATAAAACAAAATTTCGAGGAATTCAATTCTATCCAATTAATCAATTCATATTCTGAATTATAGTTATTGTAGTTTGCTTACTAACATGAATTGGAAAACGACCAGTAGAAGAACCATACATTTTAACAGGACAAATCTTAACAGTTATATACTTTATATACTTTTTAACTAACGTTCATATTGCAAATACATGAGATACAATTATTAAAAAATAAGTTAATTAGCTTAAGAAAAGCAGATGTTTTGAAAACATAAGACTAGAAGTTTAATTCTTCTATTAACTTTTAAATTCTAAAAAAATTTAACTAAATAAATGAAATAATCAAAACCTTTAAACCAATAAAAAAAAATAAAAAATTTAATGACAAAGGTAAATATCTCCTTCAAGCCAAATATATGAGCTTATCATATCGAAAACGAGGTAACGTTCCACGAACCCAAATAAATATAAAGGAAACAAAAGAAAGCTTAATAAAAAAAACAAAAGAATAAAAATCACCACCTAAAAAAACTAATGAAAACAATATTCTTATAAAAATGATTCTTGTATATTCAGCAAGAAAAATTAAAGTAAAACCACCAGCCCCATACTCAATATTAAATCCTGAAACCAATTCAGACTCACCTTCAGCAAAATCAAACGGAGTCCGATTGGTTTCAGCTAAACAAGAACCAAAAAAAGATAAAGCTAAAGGAAAAGAAAAAATAATAAATCAACAATAAAGCTGGAAATTTATAAAGCTATATAAATTAAAACTATTAATTATAACAATTAATGACAATAAAATTAAAGCCAATCTTACTTCATAAGAAATAGTTTGAGCAACAGAACGCAAAGAACCTAATAATGAATAATTTGAATTAGAAGATCAACCCGCAATTATTAATGTATAAACACCTAATCTAGTACAACAAAGAAAAAATAAAAAACCATAAGAGAAAGAACATATATAAGTTACATAAGGAAAAATAATCCAAATAAATAAAGAAATCATTAAATTAAAAATAGGGGAAAAATAATATAAAAAATAATTTGACATAAAAGGAATTGGTTGTTCTTTACAAATTAATTTAATAGCATCACTAAAAGGCTGAGGAATACCTAAAAAACCAACCTTATTTGGACCTTTACGAATTTGAATATAACCTAACACCTTACGCTCCATTAAAGTTAAAAAAGCAACTCTAATTAAAACACAAATAATCAAAAGAAGAAAATTTAAAATAAACATAAATAAATCATATAATATCAATACTATTTGTAGAAAAAATCTACATAAATGAATTCTAAATTCAACACATTAATCTGCCAAAATAGTCAATTATTAATTTCAATCATTTAAACAAAAAATATTTTATTCATATGGTCCTTTCGTACTAATATGAATACATTATTCTTAGGATAGAAACCGACCTGGCTTACGCCGGTCTGAACTCAGATCATGTAAGAATTTAAAGGTCGAACAGACCTAATTATTAAGCAACTACACCTATAATTAATCTTAATCCAACATCGAGGTCGCAATCCATTTTATCGATATGAACTCTCAAAAATAATTACGCTGTTATCCCTAAGGTAACTTAATCTTTTAATCACAAATTATGGATCAAATAAACATAAATTAATGATTTAATAATGAAAGGTTTTTCTATCTTTCAAGTCACCCCAACTAAATATTAACAACTTATATTAAAAAACAAACTAAAAATAATACATAAACTTGTTAATATAAAGCTCTATAGGGTCTTCTCGTCCTCAAGAATTATTTAAGCCTTTTCACTCAAAAGTTAAATTCTAAAATTTATTAAGAGACAGTCAATTTCTCGTCAAACCATTCATTCCAGCCTTCAATTAAAAGACTAATGATTATGCTACCTTTGCACGGTCATAATACCGCGGCTCTTTAAATAAATCAGTGAGCAGGACAGACTTCAAAATATTATCAAGAAGACATGTTTTTGATAAACAGGCGGAAATAAAATTTTGCCTAATTCCTTATAATAAATTAACAAAAAAAAAATACAAACAAAATAAAATATACTAATTAAATCATTATTACAAAAATTTCAAAATTTAATTAATCATCTTGATAAAACACCTAAAATTATTATAAAATCAAAATAATAAAGAATGAACTAAAACGTAATCTAAAAATAGCTGGTTTTAAGCTTATTATTATAAATTATAATAAAAAATTATAGAATTTATATTTTAGAGCTTATCCCCTAAAAAATAAATAAATCAATAATTTTATTTAAAAAATTAGATAAAAACACTGACTTTTAAAAATTAAACTTTTTATCAAGAAACCAGATACCTTAGGAAACGGATAACATTTCATTTCCACAAACAAATTAATAATATTTATGAAACAATAACCATAATTTGTTTGTAAATCAACCTAAATCGAGATTAATTTATCAAAATTTAAATTTTGATAAACCCTGATACAAAAGGTACAAAAAATTAAATCTACTTACATTAATTTAAAACAAATCCATAATTCATTCCCATTACTAATAAACTATAATTTGAAAGAATCAATTCAATAAAATATACTAAGACAGAAAACTAACAAAATTATTTATATTAAATAATAAAAATAACAAATAAATAAAATAATTAAATAAATTAATCAAGACATCCTGAATTGCACAGAAAAAAAATCAGTGTAAATGATTTACCCTACTAAAAAGTTATATCTTGATTAATACTTTCTAGATACACCTTCCAGTACATCTACTATGTTACGACTTATCTCATATTAATTAAAATAAAAATAATAAATTATGAGAGTGACGGGCGATGTGTACACATTTTAGAGCCAATATCAATTGAATTAAATTATTCAAATTACTATTAAATCCACCTTCATTAAAATATTCCAAAATTAAATCCATAATAATATAAAATTATTGTAACCCATATTACTCTTAATTATAAGCTGCACCTTGACCTGAAATAAAATTTAGTGAAATAATAAGAAAATTATAACTCCAATAAGATTTTCTGATAACGGAGATATACAAACAAATAAATTAAGTAAAGTAAATCGTGTACTATCAATTACGAAATAGGTTCCTCTAAACAGAATAAAATACCGCCAAATTCTTTGGGTTTAAAGACCTTAACTATTACTACCCAGGTAAACAAAATTTACACTTAAAATAATAGGGTATCTAATCCTAGTTTTTATTATAAGTTTCATAGGTTCATAATTAAAATAAGAGCCATAAAAAGAAATAAAATTTCACCTAATAAATCCAAAATAATACTCAAATAAAATCATAATAACTATATTAACCGAAATTATTCACTTGTATCAATCGTATAACCGCGGCTGCTGGCACGAAATATGCCAATACTTTCAATCAATTACTAATTCCAAAATAACTTGATAATTAAATTAAATTACTACTAATAGAACATTTAGTATAACAAAACTTATATATAACATAAAGAAAAAGTGAACTATTAAGCAAGAATAAAACTTTAAAATATAAATGAAACAAATACACTAAAAAAAAGTAAAATCAAAATAAACACAATAAATAATTTTAGAAAATAGAAAAGACAATTATAATAAAAAAACTAATAAATCCAGAATATATCTCCTCAAGATGTACAACTAAAACTTCTCTTATATATAATAAATATAAATATGGTATCTGTATAACAATGAATGTTATTATCTTTCTTTTTTTTATTTAATCTTTCTTTTCACTAATAAATAAAGAAAGATTAAATAATATAAATTATTTAGATTAATATACTTTATGATTTAACATTATAGATAATTATATACAATTATATCCATTATATTAATTAATATATAATTGTAATATATTAAATAGGATTTATTTAATAAATATTAATATAATATAATTCATATATTTAATTAAATTTATATTAAAATAATATTAAATATATCTCCTCAAGATGTACAACTAAAACTTCTCTTATATATAATAAATATAAATATGGTATCTGTATAACAATGAATGTTATTATCTTTCTTTTTTTTATTTAATCTTTCTTTTCACTAATAAATAAAGAAAGATTAAATAATATAAATTATTTAGATCAATATATCTAAATATTTAACATTATAGATAATTGTATATAATTATATTCATTATATTAATTAATATTTAATTATAATATATTAAATAAGATTTATTTAATAAATATTAATATAATATAATTCATATATTTAATTAAATATATATTATAATAATATTAAATATATAGATTATATTGATTATATCATATAATAATAATGTAAAATATTTAATTACATTATATTAAATATTTTATTATATAATCATTTCTTTTGCCTTAAAAAATAAGTAGCTAAAACTCTTGATAAATGTATAAATAATAATAATCAATTAATATTAATTAAATAAAACTTATAATGATATATTAAATTAATATACTTCAATATTTAACATTATAGATAATTGTATATAATTATATTCATTATATTAATTAATATTTAATTATAATATATTAAATAAGATTTATTTAATAAATATTAATATAATATAATTCATATATTTAATTAAATATATATTATAATAATATTAAATATATAGATTATATTGATTATATCATATAATAATAATGTAAAATATTTAATTACATTATATTAAATATTTTATTATATAATCATTTCTTTTGCCTTAAAAAATAAGTAGCTAAAACTCTTGATAAATGTATAAATAATAATAATCAATTAATATTAATTAAATAAAACTTATAATGATATATTTAATTAGATGTGATATATTGAAATAAATAATTTATATTATATTTATAACATAATGCAAGAATGAAAGGGTTTTTAACAAAAATTTTTCACTACTAAAGTAAAAATTACATATACGTTTTCATAAAAAAAACTTTTATTTTATATATAAAATAACAAAAACAAAAAAAA